GATAAGGTGGCTGAGGAAATAAGCGGTAGATTGTAAATCTATAGACGAGTTGTTGCTCCTTTATTAGACTCTATAGTATAAATGTAAATAACATTAAATTGCAAGTTTAAAGATGTGAGTGTTCACTAGGGTTTAAGAAGTTTTAAAGTTTAAAAGAGTTTTACTTTTTTTGAAGGCTTTGAAGGCCTTTAGTTTAAATAACTTAAAACTTTAAATAAGAAGAGGGTAGAAAGGGGTAAGTATACCAATAAAGTTGAAGGATATTTTAAGGGGGAGAGAAAGAGATATAGAGGTTTTCCTTTTATATTTTATATTATAGGATAAAATGGGATTTAGTAGGATAATAAAGATAATGACGATTCGTAGGTAGAAGTACAATGTAATTAATGCTGATGTGAGTATAAAGAAGAGTAAGATAAATATATTTATTTGAACTATAACTTGGATTATAAATCATTTAGGAATAAATCCGGTAAAAGGAGGTAATCCTCCTAAGGATAGTAAAGTTAAAGAGAATACTAAGGAATTAAAGGAAGAGGTATTATCGGATTGTATTAGGTTGGATAGTGTAAAAGCTTGGAGATTAAAAAGGGATCTTGTGATTGAAAGAAGAATGAGAGAATAAATTGAGAAATAAATTAATCAGAAAATATCTCTAAGGGAAATTGCTACTATTATTCATGATATATGGTTAATTGATGAAAAAGCGATGATTTTGCGTAGGTAGGTTTGATTTAACCCCCCTAAAGCTCCAAGAAGGGCTGATAAAATGGCTGAGATTAGGGTTAATTTAATTAAGATGGGATTAATTATAAGGTATGATAATAAGATTATAGGAGCTAATTTCTGGATTGTTCTAATAAGGAAGACTTGAGGTCAATTTAATCCTTCTATAACTTGAGGGAACCAAAAATGAAAAGGAGCTCTTGCAATTTTAAGGAGTAAGGATAATAAAATAAAAATGGAACTGACAGAATAAAAGGAGATAAATAGAAAGCTAGAGGAGATAAATAAAGAGGATCTTAGAGCTTGGATAAGGAAATATTTTAGAGCAGCTTCAGAATAATAAGAGTTCATCTTTAAAGTAATTAAAGGGATGAATGATATTATGTTTAATTCTAGACCTACTCATGCTCCGAATCAAGAAGGAGAAGAAATAGAGATAATCGTTCCTAGGATTAAGGAAAAAAAAAAAATTATATAAGAGTAAGGAAACTTCATTAAAAAGAGAGAGATTAAAACTTTCATTTACGGGGTATGAGCCCATTAGCTTGAGTTAGCTTATCTTTTAAAAAATATTCGTTAATGTAAAGAGCATAAAAAGTTTTGATCTTTTTTGAAATGGTGCAATTCCATTACGTGTAATATAGGTAAAAAAAATTACATGATTAGCTCTATCAAAGCTATCCTTTTAAATCAGGCACTATATTGATTAGTTGAGGAAGTCGTCGATATTTTATTTGCAAAGCTGAAACTTTTTCCGTTTAGATTATTTTTTACTAAGGAGGGAGAAGTAAATAGATATAGATGTAATATTTAATAGTTAAAGACTAGAGCTTAAAAAACAAAATAGATGTAGTTAAATTATAATATATATATATATATATACATATATACCTGTTATTCTTTTATAAGTTTGATTAGTGTATAAACCAGAGTTCATGTTATATTCTAAGAAAGGAAATACAATTCGTATTCCCACAATTTTAGAACAATCCTAACGAGTAAGAGCCCATTCACGGGAGAGAAAATAGGGCTCTTACGAGATCGGATTGTTCTAGTGTTAAAGGTTGGCTTCTTAGGCAAATAGTCTTTTATATAACCTCTTTGTTAACGCTTGTGTGCTCATTATTGGAAGCAGATTGCAAAACTTAATGGAGATATACTCATTTGCTTTTTACATATTTTATTTGTCTATATGTTCTTGATTTATACATACTAGAAACATGCATACTATATATAATATAAAAATTCTTTGTAAGCTAAAAAGGTATGTATAAATATAATATATTACATTTATAGTATGGAAGCTTGTAGTAGTTTCTTTTTATACGAAGAGTTAGTACTTATTTAAATTATTTGAATATAATATATTTGATCTTGATTTGGGACTTTTACGGAGTTATTAAAATTGTATGAAAATTATTGTAGGAAGGGATAAATTAGTTATATATTAATTGTCATAGAAAAAGAAAGAACATTTTTGATTTACATAACCTCAACATAAAATATTATAAAAATAATATACGATTGTATGAATTAGTAATAACATAAGATCTGATGAATATTTGTGCCAGCATTCGCGGTTATACTTTAAGATCGAGTAAAAGCTATCGTTTGTTAGTTAAGTGATAATTTACTAAAAAATATTAACAATAAAAGGTGAAATTAGAGTGTTGTTGTTATATGATAGTATAAATTTATATTGAAGCTAAAAAATTTTGAATATAAACTAGGATTAGATACCCTATTATTTCAAAAGGAGTAATAAAAAAATTAATGATTAATAGTTAGATACTTGAAAATTAAAAGATTTGGCGGTGATTTAATCTTATTAGAGGAACTTGTTTTATAATCGATAATCCACGAATAATCTTACTTGTTTTTGTGAATAGCTAGTTTGTATACCGTCATTATCAGGTAATTCTGTTGAAAAAGATAAATTTCTAAAATTAATTGGTTGTTAAAATTAGATCAAGGTGCAGCTTATAAACAAGTAAAAATGAGTTACAATAAATTATTTTAACTACGGATTAGTTGAATATAATATTACTATGAAGGAGGATTTAATTGTAATGTAAGTTTAATAAGCCTACGAGAAATAAGCTCTAAATCATGTACATATCGCCCGTCGCTTCCGTTTATAGACGGAATAAGTCGTAACATAGTAGGTGTACCGGAAGGTGGACCTAGAATTATAACGAGGTATAGCTAAAAAGTTTAGTGTTTCACTTACGTTGAAAAGATTAATCGTGCAAATCGATTTACCTTGAGAGAAAAGTTATAATTCTTGTTTATTAAAAAATAAAAGTCATTGATTGGAAAAATAATTTAAGAGAAATTTAAAGTAGTGTTTGACAAAAAAAGGAAAAAACTATAGGTTATAAGTACTGTGAGGGAAAGAAAAGTAAAGACAAATAAATGTGAATAGAATATATGAATTATTATACCTTGTGTATTAGGGGTAATCAATATAATTTAAGGAGTAATTAAGTATCTCGAAACAAAAACAGCTAATTTTATAAAATTGTCTTTGTAAAAAAAAAGTGTTTAATATAAAATTAAAGGTGATATGCTATCCGAGTTTTGTAATATCTAGTTTCTTTAGATTTAAATTTAATTTAGAGCTTAGGGACAAAAAGGTTTATACCTAAGGCTGGAGTATAGGAGGGATTAGCTTCTTATATATAAGAATTGAAAAGTTTTATAAGTATTTAAGATGTTAAATTAAGCTTAAAAGTAGCTATATTAATAAAGTGTTATAACTAAATGTTAATAGTAGAATATTTATATTTGCTGTCTAGTTTATAAAGAAATTACGCGAAATATTAAAGAGTGAGATATAATGGTTATATTAGTAGAGTTTATTGTAGTCAGAGGTGTAAATATAAAAATAAGTTATAAAAGAAACGTGAAAATATAAAGGAACTCGGCAAGCAGTTTTCTTGCCTGTTTATCAAAAACATGTCTGTTTGGAGGTATAAAAAGTCTGGCCTGCCCACTGATAAAACATTAAAGGGCCGCGGTATTTTGACCGTGCAAAGGTAGCATAATCGTTAGGTTTTTAATTGAGATCTTGTATGAAGGGTTTGACAAAGAAAATCCTGTCTCTATATTTGGTAATTGAAATTAACTTTTGAGTGAAAAGGCTTAGATGAATTAAAAAGACGATAAGACCCTATAAAACTTTATACAAATGGTTTATTTAGTTAGATTTGAAAAATAATAAAGATTTAATAAAAGGTTAGTATTATATTGGGGCGATAAAAATAAAATGATTAGTAACTGTTTAAAATTGAAATTACTTATAGGTAAAATAAGTAAATGATCCTTATTAAAGATTAGAAGTTTAAGTTACTTTAGGGATAACAGCGTTATTTTTTTTGAGAGTTCTTATCGAAAAAAGAGTTTGCGACCTCGATGTTGAATTAAAGTGTCTGTATAATTGTAGGAGTTATATTAGAGGGTCTGTTCGACCTTTAAATCTTTACATGATTTGAGTTCAAACCGGTGTGAGCCAGGTTGGTTTCTATCTTTTAATAGTAAGAGTTTACTTTAGTACGAAAGGATTGAGTAAACAAAATTGTTTTGAAGAGTGATATGACTATTTTGGCAGATAATATGTGCTGGATTTAGGATCCTGTTAAATAGAGTATTCTATAAATAGTTAAACAATTAATAAGCCTAATTGTTTTGTGACTTTAATGGTTGTGGAAATTGTAAATTATTTAGTATTAATTGTATGTGTGTTGGTAGGAGTAGCGTTTGTTACCTTATTGGAGCGTAAAATTTTAGGATATATCCAGATTCGGAAGGGACCTAATAAAGTAGGGTATATAGGGATTCTTCAGCCTTTCTCTGATGCTGTGAAGCTGTTTACAAAGGAACAAGTTGTTCCGACTGTCTCAAATTTCTTGGTTTATTATATATGTCCTATCTTTAGGTTGTTTATTTCTTTATTAGTGTGGATTGTATTACCTTATGAACTAGGGTTAGTAAGATTTAATTTGAGAATTTTGTTTTTTTTATGTTGTTTGAGGATAGGGGTTTATTCGACGATGGTTGCAGGGTGGTCTTCAAATTGTAAGTACTCTCTTCTTGGGAGATTACGAGCGGTAGCTCAGACTATTTCTTATGAGGTGAGGTTGGCTTTAATTTTACTGTCTTTTGTAATGTTGATTGGGGGTTTTAACTTAGAGTTATTTAATAAGTACCAAGAGTATTTTTGGTTTATTACAGTTGCATTCCCTTTGAGGATAGTTTGGTTCAGTTCTTGTTTGGCGGAGACAAATCGGACTCCTTTTGATTTTGCAGAGGGAGAGTCTGAGTTAGTTTCAGGGTTTAATACAGAGTATGGAGCCGGTGGATTTGCTTTAATTTTTATGGCGGAATATGCTAGGATCTTGTTTATAAGAGTGCTTTTTGTGGTATTATTTTTGGGCAGGAGTTTATTAGGTATTTTTTTCTTTTTTAAGAGTGTTATAATTGCCTTTGTTTTTGTATGGGTTCGTGGAACTTTGCCCCGGTTTCGGTATGATAAATTAATATATATAGCGTGAAAGAGCTATTTACCATTGTCCATTAATTATCTTTTATTTTTTTTAGGGTTTAAGTTGTTTTGCTTTTGTTTAGTTTATAATTAAATTGATATATTGGCGAAAGATTGTTAAGAACTTCTTCTTATCTAGTGTTTTCAAAACACTGGTTTTTCTTAAACTAAACAATCACTCGAGCATTTTATCTCACCAAATTAGCAAAAGTGGATTAATGAGGTAATAAGAGAAATATGAAACTGTTAAAATTTGACCTGTAAGGATATAAGGGGATTCAACAGGACGGGCTCCAATTCAAGTAAGAAGTATAATGATGACTACAAAGATTCAGAATAGTACTTGATTAAGGGGGTAGAAAGCTAGTCTTTGAAACTTAGACGTATGAGTGAATGGTAAAATTATTAGAATGGCAACGGAGGCTGCTAGGGCTACAACTCCTCCTAGTTTATTAGGAATAGATCGTAAGATAGCATAGGCAAATAGGAAATATCATTCTGGTTGAATGTGAGGAGGGGTTACTAAGGGATTAGCTGGAATAAAGTTATCAGGGTCTCCTAGAAAATAAGGTGCGTTTAAGGTTAAAAGAAGTAGTAAGGTTAATATAACTACAAATCCTATAATATCTTTAAATGTAAAGTAAGGGTGAAATGGGACTTTATCGGATTGACTGGAGATACCTAAGGGGTTATTAGCTCCAGATTGGTGTAGAAAAAGGATGTGGATTATTGAGAAAGCTGCGGCTACCAGAGGTAGAATAAAGTGAAAAGAGAAGAATCGGGTTAGTGTAGCATTGTCAACCGAGAAGCCACCTCAAATTCATTGGACTAGGTCTGTCCCGATAAATGGAATAGCCGAAAATAAATTAGTAATAACTGTTGCGCCTCAGAAAGATATCTGACCCCAGGGTAAGACATACCCTAGAAATGCTGTAGCTATGATTATAAATAAAATAATGACACCTACTATTCAACCGTGAAGATTTATATAAGATCTAAAGTAAATCCCTCGACCAATATGGATGTAAAGGCAGACAAAGAAGAAAGAGGCTCCATTGGCGTGAATTGTTCGTAAGAGTCATCCATAATTTACGTCTCGGCAAATATGCACTACTCTTGAGAAGGCTAGGTTGATGTGAGCTGTGTAATGTATAGCTAGAAATAATCCAGTGGCAATCTGCACAATTAAACACAGGCCTAAGAGAGACCCGAAATTTCAGAAAGTGGAAATATTTCTTGGGAGAGGTATATCTACTAAGGCGTTGTTGGCAATTTTAAATAAAGGGTGAGATTTACGCAGAGAGGTGGTCATTAGTAGTTCAATCGTAAAGGGGCTTTAAATAGGTTAACAATCTTTACGACGATAATAAGTATTAAAAGAAGGTAGGACACAATGAAAATTGTGAACCTTATGGAAGGGGAGTTATAAATTCATCTAATGATAAATTGAGTAGAAATATTAGTTTTAATCGAGGAGAAAGGAAGAGAGGATGAGAAGGAAGTTAATAAGGGGTCAGAGATCAATAATGTTAGTGATACGAGAAAGGATGAAGAAAATAAGATAAATATAAGGGGAGAAGGGGATGAAAATATTTCGTTTGAAGCTAATGATGCAACATAGATAAATAAAACCAATATTCCTCCTAAAAATACTAAGAATAGGATATAAGAAAACCAAAAGGAAAAGTTGAATATTCCAATTGTGATGGTAATTAAAACAGTTTGAATTAATAAAGCAAGCCCTATAGCAAGAGGGTGGTTAAGGTTAGTGAATAGAATTGATAAGGATATTAATAATGGAATGGTTAATACTAAGATATCAGAGAATAGTTTAAATAAAATATTAGTTTTGGGAATTAAGGATAAAGAGTATTTCTTTTTCTCTGAAGTTTTAAGAAAAAATTATTTCATTATTGGTTTACAAGACCAAAGTTTTAAATTTAAACTATTAAAACTAAAAGAAAACTATAATGGTAAATTTTAGGTTGTTTATAATTTTGGGTTGTTTAATTATAATTTTTTGTGGTTTGTGAAGGTTCATTAGATACCATAAGCATCTTTTAAATTCTTTACTAAGGTTAGAGTTTATAATATTGGGGATTTTTTGGATGTTAAGGTTGCAAATATCAGGAGTGGGAAGAGAAATTTATTTTGGTTTGTTTTTTTTAACGTTGGTAGTTTGTGAAGGTGCTTTAGGCCTCTCCTTATTAATCATAATTGTTCGGAGACATGGAAATGATTACTTTAAGAGATTTAGTGTTTTGGTATGTTAAAGTTTTTGTTGCCTTTAATATTATTGATTAAATTTAAAAATGACTGAAGAATAATCCAAGTAGGATTGGGTTTATTAAGGTTTTTGGTTGGTATAAATTATTTTCACAATAATTGTTTGTATAATTTAGGGTTTAGAATAGGGCTTGATTACTTGAGGTATCTAATGGTTTATTTGAGAGTGTGAATTATATTTTTGATTATTATTTCAAGGTTACAAGTGAAGTTTAATAATAATTATTCTAGTTTTTTCGTTTTTGTAAATTTAGTTCTGTTATTTAGGTTGTTGGTTAGATTTTCATCTCTCAATTATTTATTATTTTATATTAGATTCGAAGTATCTTTAATTCCAACTTTAATTTTAATCTTGGGCTGGGGTTACCAGCCTGAACGAATTCAAGCTGGGGTTTATATAATTTTTTATACATTAACTTTGTCGTTACCTTTACTGGGTTCCTTGTTGTTTTTATATTTTAAGGAGGGAAGATTACTTATAATATTAATGAAGCCTGTAAGAGAAATAAGGTATATTAAGGTTATTTGGTATTTTAGGAGGGTAATAGCATTTTTGGTAAAATTACCTATATATATATTTCATTTGTGGCTTCCTAAAGCTCATGTTGAAGCACCAGTAGCCGGTTCTATGATTTTAGCTGGAGTTTTACTTAAGTTAGGGGGCTATGGTTTAATTCGTATTTTATATGTTTTCCAGAAGTTGAGATTAAGGTTTTCTTGATTATGGGTTAGGTTGAGATTAGTAGGAGGGGTGATTGTAAGATTAATATGTTTACGTCAAGTTGATATGAAGTCTTTAATTGCTTATTCTTCTGTAGTTCATATAAGCTTAGTATTGTGTGGTCTTATGGTTTTTAGTTGATGAGGATTAATAGGAGCAGTAGTGGTGATAGTTGGTCATGGATTATGTTCTTCCGGTCTTTTTTGTTTGGCTAATATGGTCTATGAGCGGGTAGGAAGTCGGAGAATAATAATTGGAAAGGGGTTATTAAATTTTATACCTAGTATGGGACTATGGTGGTTTCTATTGAGAGTGGGAAATATAGCAGCCCCTCCTACTTTAAATTTGTTTGGGGAAATTAGATTAATTATTAGTTTGGTTAGATGGAGTAGATTAAGAATATGAGGTTTAATACTACTTTCTTTTTTTAGGGCTTGTTATACTTTATATATATATAGGTTAAGTCAGCATGGAGTCTTTTTTAGAGGTATTTATTCTTGTAGATCAGGTAACATTCGTGAGTATCTAGTATTGTTTTTACACTGATTGCCTTTAAATTTACTTGTTCTGAATTTGAGGTTGGTTAGGGGTATTTCGTGTCTACAAGGGGTAAGAGTTTAAAATTCTTGAAGAAGTGGATAATGGTTTGAAAGGTTTATATACATATTACTAGTATGTTTTTTTTGATAATAAGGTCTTTGTTTTGTGCGGGTGTTTTTGTAGTTAAGGTTTACAGAGGAGTTGCTAGGATTGTTGAGTGAGAGTTAATAAGAATAAATTCTCTATCGGTTGTTTTCGTACTAATTTTTGATTGAATTTCTATATTATTTTTATCTTTTGTTATATTGATTTCTAGTAGAGTAATATACTATAGAGGGAGTTATATAATTGAAGATAAAAATTTTAATCGTTTTATATATCTTGTGTTAGCTTTTGTAGTATCTATGTTAATAATAGTGTTAAGTCCTAATTTAATTAGAATTTTACTAGGGTGAGATGGATTAGGATTAGTGTCTTACGCCTTGGTTATTTTTTACCAAAACGAGAAGTCAGCTAATGCTGGGATATTAACAGTTTTGTCGAATCGGGTAGGAGACGTAGCAATTCTGCTTGGTATTGGGATGATAATGAATTTAGGGAGATGAAACTTCATAGTTTGAAGGGTGTATTTTACTGATGAAAAATGGATTTTGCTTAAAGTATTGATTATGCTTGCTGCTATAACGAAAAGGGCTCAAATTCCTTTCTCGGCTTGATTACCTGCTGCGATAGCAGCGCCGACTCCTGTTTCTGCTCTAGTACATTCATCAACACTTGTAACGGCAGGAGTGTATTTAATAATTCGGTTTAGACCTGCTTTAGAGGGATCTAAAGTGCAAAGTGTATTGCTGATTATTTCTTGTTTAACTATGTTTATAGCTGGACTAGGAGCAAACTTTGAGTATGATTTAAAAAAAATTATTGCTTTATCTACTTTAAGTCAGTTAGGGGTGATATTAAGTATTTTGTCTTTAGGTTACCCTGATCTTTCGTTCTTCCATTTATTGAGGCATGCATTATTTAAAGCTTTGTTGTTTATATGTGCTGGTGTTATAATCCATAGAGTGAATGGGTATCAAGATATCCGTTTCATAGGATGTTTAGTGAAATTTATGCCGTTGACAGTCTCTTATATAATAATTTCTAATATAGCTCTGTGTGGATTTCCTTTCTTAGCTGGGTTTTATTCTAAAGATATAATTTTAGAAGTGGCGTTCATAAGGTGAATTAATTTTATTGCTCTAATTCTATATGTAATGGCAACAGGGTTAACTGTTAGATACACTATACGATTAGTATATTATAGCTTAAGCGGTGAATACAATTTAAGATCTTTAAGGAGTGTAGCAGATGATAAGTTAATGAATAAATCTATAGTAGTATTAGGGGTTAGAGCAATTAGTATAGGATCTATTTTATCTTGGTTATTATTCCCAGAGCCTTACATGATTTGTATAAATATGTTTATAAAAAGTTTAGTGTTGCTAATTAGGGGAACAGGAGCTATTTTAGGTTATTTGTTTAATATAATAAACTTAGTATATAGTTTAAAGTCTTTAAGATATTATGAGTATGTAGTAATATTTGGGTCGATGTGGTTTATACCTAGCTTAAGTACAAAAAAGCTTAGAGAGGTTAGTTTAGCAGGAGGAGGTTTGTCAGAGAAGTTAATAGATAAAGGGTGATATGAATATTTAGGAGGACAAGGGTTGTATTATGTCTTTTCTGAGATCTTTAAACTCATGAATATATTACAAATAAATAATATTAAGGTTTTTATAAAGATATTTATTTTGAGGGTTGTAATTGTAATGTTTAGAGTTGCATAAAAAAATTTGTTTATATAATTCAATTAAGAATATTGCATTGAAGCTGCAAAAGTGATAGGTTTATCTGTAAGCAACTTAAATAGTTTAATAAAAATGTTAGTTTGTGGAGCTAAAGATGTAAAATATATTGCTTTGAGTAAGTTTTTAGAAAAAAGTTTTTTCAGCTTTGCAACGAAAATGCAATATGTTGTTTACACTATAAAAACAAGGAATATAAACGGAATTTAACCGCTTGGAAAAAAGTTAGAAGCTTTTTATCTTGACATAATATTCCTGTCTTGATAGGAAAGTGAAACTTCAATTATATCATTAACAGTGATACGCCTCTTTTTGGCTTCTACCAATAATTAGAAGGCTGAGGAGCCTAAAATTTAGGTCGAAACTAAATGCAATGATTCGCTTTCTAACTTTTAAGGCAAAACCAGTTATAATTAACTACTTATGAATGCAACTCATATATCATAATATTGACTATGGTCTTAAAGATTAAGATCAGTTTAATGCTCCTTGGTATCATTCGTAGTAAAGACCAACTAAGAGAATTAGTAAAAATATAAGCCTTGTGGAAAATCAGGAGAATACGTTTGTGAGAGTTAAGGTTGAAGCAATAGGGAGAAGCAGTGTAATTTCTACATCAAAAATTAAGAAAATAACAGCGATTAAGAAGAATCGTAAGGAGAAAGGAAGACGGGCTGATCCTTTAGGATCAAATCCACATTCGTAGGGTGAGTTTTTTTCTCGATCTATAATAGTCTTCTTGGCTAGAAGAGTTGATAGAATTATAACAATACAACTAATAACTAAGGTAATAATTGAGATAATAGTTAATGTAAGGATTATTTTTTCTAAAATTTTTAGGCTTTCTGATTGGAAGTCAGATGTACTGTCTATACTAAAAAAATATCCTCCTCATCAATAAATAAATACGTAAAGGAATAATCAAACAACGTCTACAAAATGTCAGTATCAAGCAGCTGCTTCAAATCCTAAGTGATGGGAGGATGAAAAATGACAGTTATAAAGTCGAATGAAACAAACTAAAAGAAAGGAAGTGCCAATGATTACATGGAGACCATGAAATCCTGTTGCTACAAAAAAGGTGGATCCAAAGACTGAGTCTGCAATTGAAAAGGAGGCTTCAAAGTATTCAAATGCTTGAAGTATAGTAAAGTAAATTCCTAGAATAATAGTTAAAGCTAATCTTTGAATTGCTTGAGTATGATTAGATTCCATGATTGCGTGGTGAGCTCAGGTTACTGTCGCACCAGAAGATAAAAGGATAGTTGTATTTAAAAGTGGAATTTGGAAGGGGTTAAAAGGAGTAATACCTAAAGGAGGTCAATATATACCAATTTCAATAGTAGGGGATAAACTACTATGAAAGAATGCTCAGAAAAAAGAAAAAAAGAATAATACTTCAGAGAGGATAAATAAAATTATTCCTCAGCGCAGTCCTTTTATTACGGTCGTTGTGTGAAGCCCTTGATATGTTCCTTCACGAGTTACATCCCGTCATCATTGGATTATGGTAAGGATAATAGCAAAGAATCTTAAGATTAATAGATTTATATTGTATTGGTGGAATCATTTAACTAAGCCTGTCGTTAGCATTATTGCTCTAATTGACCCGGTTAAAGGTCAAGGTCTTATATCTACAAGGTGATATGGGTGGAATCCATGTGATGATGTCATTAGTTGATTTCTCTTGTATAAAGAGTTCTTAAAACAGCGAATACATAGGATTGAATAATAGCAACGGCTGATTCAAGGATTAATAGAAGAATTTGTGTAAAGATAAGGATAGATAAAATGGTTAAGGAAAGAGAAGGCCCAGTTCCTCCTAAAAGGGTTAATAAAAGATGCCCGGCAATTATGTTTGCAGCTAGTCGAATAGCTAAGGTTCCTGGTCGAATAATATTTCTAATAGTTTCAATTAAAACTATAAAAGGCATTAGAGCTACTGGAGTTCCTTGAGGGACTAAATGAGCAAATATATGTTTAGTGTGGTTAACTCAACCAAAGATCATTAATGTAACTCATAAAGGTAAAGATAAAGATAAAGTTATAGCCATATGCCTAGAGCTGGTAAAAACATAAGGGAGAAGGCCTAAGAAGTTATTAAATACAATCAATCTGAAAAGAGCAATAAATAATATTGTTGAGCCTAAGTGAGATGGTTGAAGTAGAGCTTTAAATTCTTTGTGAAGGGTTAAAATTAACTTACTTCAGAGTAAAGATCATCGAGAAGGAGAAGATCAGTATATAAAAGGTATAAATAATAATCCTAAAAAAGTCGAAAGTCAGTTGATAGAGAGGTTAAAAATTCTTGACGAAGGCTCGAAAATTGAAAATAGATTTATTATAATTTTCAGGATTTGAAGGTAGTAGGGGTAGGAGAATATGAGGAAGTTATATAATTAAATGGTTTAATAAAATAGTTTATAATAAGAAAAAGGCAAAAAATAAATAAAAAGAAAAAAAGAAGGTATAATCAATATAAGGGTGCTATTTGAGGCATTAAGAAATATCTCTTATAAGATAATTTACGCACGACAAACGAAGGTTATTATTTTAACTAATTTCTTCACCTGAAGTAAACGTTAACTACTATGATAGATTTAAAAGATCTATACTTACTTTCAGTCATCGGGTGAGTCTCTAGTTGAGAGGGAAATTCAATTTAAGAAAGAGTTAATAGATGTTCTTTCAATTACAATAGGTATAAATCTATGATTTGCACCACAAATTTCTGAACATTGACCATAGAAGAGGCCTGGGCGGTTAATAAGGAAGCTGGTTTGGTTTAGTCGGCCTGGGATGGCGTCGGCTTTAATACCTAAGGAAGGAACAGTTCATGAATGGATTACATCTGCGGCTGTAATAATAATTCGGATCTGTATATCTATAGGCAGGATAGTTCGGTTATCAACATCTAATAGCCGGAAGCCGGAATCTTCGAGTTCGTTAGTTGGGATTATATAAGAGTCGAATTCCATTTGTAGGAAATCTGAATATTCGTAAGTCCAATATCATTGGTGTCCAATTGATTTAAGAGTTATAGAAGGGCTGTTAACTTCATCTAGTAAATAAAGTAGCCGTAGTGAGGGAAGGGCAATAAAGATTAAAATTAGGGCAGGAATAGAGGTTCAGATAATTTCAATGGGCTGATTTTCCAGTAAATATCGATTAGTAAATGTATTCGAGAATAAAGTGGCCATTATATAGAATACGAAAGTAACAATCAGAACGAGAACTAATATAATATGATCATGGAACAGGATTAGCTGTTCTATAAGAGGGGAGGAGCTGTCTTGAAATCTTAGATGTGCTCATGTTGCCATTAGAAGAGGAAAGTTCTAAAAGAAGAAATAAGTCTTCCTAGTAGGAGCTTAAATCCTATACATCTATCTGTCATTTTAGAAGTTAGTAATTAAGGGGATTTCGTTATAAGAGTGATCGGCTGGGGGGTAAGGGTGCTTTCATTCGATAGAAGATGGGAGGAAAGGAGAAAAAAGCACTGGACGATTGGAAATCATTGCTTCTCATACGATAAGTAGGAACCTGAGAGCAGCAACGAAGGAGATTAAGGACCCTAAAGAGGAGATAATATTTCATGTTGCATATGCATCTGGGTAATCTGAATATCGACGAGGTATTCCATTTAGTCCGAGGAAATGTTGAGGGAAGAAGGTGGTATTTACTCCAATAAATATTGTTAAGAAGTGGATTTTTAATCATTTCCTGTTTAAAGAAAGACCAGTTATTAAAGGGAATCAATGGCAAATTCCGGCGAAAATTCCAAAGACGGCTCCTATAGAAAGGACATAGTGGAAGTGAGCAACAACATAATAGGTATCATGGAGGATGATATCAATGGAAGAGTTGGCGAGTACTACTCCTGTTAGTCCTCCAACAGTGAAAAGGAAAATAAAGCCTAGGGCTCAGAGTATTGATGGAGAATAGTTCATTTGCGTACCATGAAGAGTTCTTAATCATCTAAAAATTTTGATTCCGGTTGGGACGGCAATAATTATTGTTGCGGAAGTAAAGTAGGCTCGAGTATCAACGTCCATTCCAACAGTGAATATATGGTGAGCTCATACTACAAAACCAAGAATTCCAATTGCTATTATGGCGTAGATTATACCTAAAGTACCAAAAGATTCTTTTTTCCCTGATTCTTGTCTTACAATATGGGAGATTATCCCAAATGCAGGTAGAATGAGAATATAGACTTCAGGGTGGCCGAAAAATCAGAATAAGTGTTGATAGAGGACAGGGTCACCTCCTCCTGCGGGATCAAAGAAGGATGTATTTAAGTTACGGTCTGTTAGGAGCATAGTAATAGCGCCTGCTAGAACTGGTAAGGATAAAAGTAAGAGGATAGCAGTAATAAAAACTGATCATACGAATAACGGTATTTGGTCTATTGTTATCCCATAGGATCGTATATTGATCACTGTTGTTATAAAATTAACAGCTCCTAGAATTGAGGAAACTCCTGCTAAGTGTAGAGAAAAAATTCCTAGATCTACAGAGGCACCAGCGTGTGCAATGGCGGCAGCTAGAGGAGGATATACAGTTCATCCTGTACCAACCCCTCTTTCAACTATCCTACTTGTGAGTAGGAGTGATAAGGAAGGGGGTAATAGTCAGAATCTTATATTGTTTATACGTGGGAAGGCTATATCAGGAGCACCTAATATAAGAGGGACTAATCAATTACCAAATCCTCCAATTATAATGGGTATAACTATAAAGAAAATTATTACAAAAGCGTGAGCTGTAACGACTACATTATAAATTTGGTCGTTTCCAATAAGCCTTCCTGGTTGTCTTAGTTCTGCTCGAATGATTAACCTTAATGAAGTCCCTACTATACCAGCTCAAGCACCAAACACGAAATATAAAGTACCAATATCTTTGTGGTTTGTAGAAAAGAATCATCGTTGCAT